AGAGGGAAATCTGGCCAATAGTTAAGTCATTTTTTGTTTGGTCATAAGTTGGTTAGAGAAAAGTAATTAGTTCAGTTTTAGGCATACACTAATAGTAGGTTACGATTCAAAAGAAAGAGAGATTCAAGCCAGATGAATGATCCTAGAGGCTCTTCTTCCGTATGAGATCTTATAACCGGGAAGCGTAGGTAGAACTTGTGTGGAAGGAAGACACTGGCGAGTAGACCTGTGAGAGCCCCCCATCAAAGGTCGATATCTTACCTTTAAAAGCGGGTATAAGAATTGGAAGTCGGGATATCCCAATCTTCCAGCTCTCAAGCAGTTCAGAAGATTCATCCCTCATTCAATCCCTGCTTTCATCTACCCCTATGTTTCTGCTTTCTTCGTCTATGCCTATGCCTCCAGGGATGGATCCAATTTCCTGTCCTTTTTTGGAATCGTTGATACATATGTTATGTTACGATGGCTTCGGTTGAGAGAGGTTGGTCGTAGATCATAGTTCTGTAGCGAAGCTAGGCTGTTGAGTTTGAGCTATGAGTTCTGACCTGAGCTAGTCTTTCAGATTAGGCAGGGAACATGAGGGACAGTTCCTCACTACCGAAATTCCCTTACAGTTCTAGAAGGTAAGAGAAGCTAGGGCTTTTGAGTTCCAGTAACCAAGCCAAACTGGAGTTCTGGAGAGAAGGCAGTGAACGGAGTTGGCGGTTCGAGGACGGATGGGACCCAGAGTGAACAAGTAGCTTGGCTCAACCTTTGCTTTCCTTTGACAAGGCAGCTAAGGCTCCAGCTTCGCTTTCTACTTCGCTGCCTTTCTCTAACGAGACAAGTAAAGTACCTTAATTCACTTACAGCAAGATAAGGTATTCAAGCGGGTGAAAGTATAGAGCTACTAACCAGAGTCAGAAAAGTTGGTTGGCATTCAAGCAAGAGAGAAAGAAGTCCCGATCAGGCTACAAGTGGGACTAGAAGCGAGGGCCGCTATTCCGGTCAGCTTGTTAGAAAGGGAACTAGCACCCTAAAGACAGCTACTCTCGCTTTCTAACAGTAAACTAAACTGCCTTCCGGTCGCCTCACCAACGCCTTCTCTCCCTACCGGTCGAACTTTTCCATCCTCTCCCGTTGGGAAAGGGGATCGATTACCTTTCTTAGCTAGGATAAAGTCACTGTCATCGCTCTCTCCTTGATTCGCTCGGAAATCGTACCTAGCCTCTCGTCCATAACCTAGCCCGAAGCTCTCAAGCGACTGATTTCACACAAGTAGTAGGACCTTCTTTTATAGTGGAGTTAGAATAGGCTCTAGAATAGTCGAATGAATGGTCAGTCTCGCTCTCCACCCTGGATAAAGGTCTATGAGGTGTGGGATGTCTTCCCTTCCTGAGTTAGTGCCAAAAGAATAGTAAGCAATGATCATGTTGCCAGCATGCTATGCGACTAGTCGATTATCTTACTAAGCTAAGAACTGGATCTCCATCCAAGAAAGTCAATAGATCTTTTTTATGGCTTTCAGTGCCCCTAGCACGAGATCATCGAACTGCACTTTAATTAAGAGGTTCACTTCACTGCTGGTATGCTTTAGGACTCTTCACTGAATGACGACTGACTAGCGGATTCAGGGAACGAAGATGGCCCTCTACCTACATCTATACTGGACTCCTGACTGTTAAGAAACTTTTGCTTTTTGCCGAGGGAGAAAGGCTTCACTCAAGGTGATAAGTGGAAATGCTAACCGAACACGTCCAAAAAGTCTCGTAACGAGGCTAAAGGGGCTTGATTCAAGTCCTCTGGGTCGTCCACTAAGTGAGGTCTCATTGGGAGAATTGGGAAGAGAGAAGGTCAGCCTCCCACTATGTGAAAGAAGAGCTTTTCTCTCATATTCACTTCTATAGAATAGATAGAATAGCCGCAGCTGAAGCCAGAGATCTTGCCCCCAACGGGACATTTTCTTCAACAACTGAACTAGCATCACCGTTCTTAAGCCTAGACTTGTTTTGGGGTTCCTCCTATTTGTCTTTACCCAGCGGCAAGACGCTTAGTTTTGTCGGAAAGGGAATGCTTATTCCCCTCTACTGTGCGGGTGCTAAGACTAGGCGAAGAATGAAATGAATCAGTTCGCTTGACCTACCCGAGCCTATAGTTCTTCTGAGTTGGCTAACATCCTTCGATGACAAGCCGACCGAAGGAAGACGCACCGGGAGCCTACTTCTATCTCATCAGATGCAGGCGCATAGGCTATAGAATCCCACCTTATTCTCAAACCTGGTGGCTCGGTTGATTGGAACTCCTTTAGGCTCATCCTGCATAATCATTCTGGCGGTCCCAAGTCCTGCATCCACCAAGAACATTTCTTCCTTTAAGCGTAAAACTTCAGATTTGAAGGCCTTTCCACTGCATAAAAAAAACTTGAATTAGATCTACGAAATGATCGACTCAAATAGATGGTCACCATAAGCTATTTCTTTTCCTCCTCTTCCAGTTCTATTAATAAAAAGGCCATCATGGA